TCGGATGGTTACCATGAATATCTCTTAATTCTTTTTTTTTGTTTAAAAGAAAAAAATAATGCCTGCAGTAGAAGGACTAATCCGTTATTTCTTTCATGGTTCCAAACATGCCAATATTAGTACTGATGGCACGTAAATGTAACTCGTTGTTCAAGCAACTATTCAGAGTTCCTAGAGCTCCTTGCAAGGCTTGTTGGAAAACCCGTTGTCGAACTTCATTAATCGCTTTTTGTTGTTCAAAATAAATGGTTTCATTTTTGTAATTTTCTAATTGTTCCAAAGTCTTAGAAGTTGAATTAATCAAATTCAATTTTTCTCGTTCTATCTCAGAATATCCATTTATTCGAAACTGATCCGCTTCCTTTTCTACTTTTCGTAAGCGGGCCCGGGCGTTTTCCAGTTTTTCTAGGGCCCCCCCGCGTAGTTCTTCTGAATTTCGAATAGTCTTCAAGATCCTCTGTTTTCGATTATCTAATAAATCACTTAATGAAAGTAGATTATCTTTCCATTCATTTCAAAACTTCCACGATCCCTTCCCGAACCAAACATGAATCTTTCAATTCATTTGGCTCTCACACTCAATTACTTATGATAATTGATAATTTCCACTTTTTTTTTTTTTTTTATGTTTTTAATGTAATGAGCCTGTCCTCTATTCAAATAGAAAAATATCGAAACTGATAACTAATCCAAGAAAAGAATATTTCGAGGACTCTTCTGACCAAACAAATAATTGTCAGCAAAGTTGTTTCTTTTTTTCTTTAAATCCAAAGAATTCCTCTTACTTTATACATAACATAGGTCATCAATTTAGCATTGGATAAAAGAGAAAAAGGGGGTTGAAATACCTATTTTTTTCTAATTTTTTCAATCAAATAAAGGTAAAGGGTTCAAATCATTTTTTTATCGACATGAGTGTTTTATATCGAAAAAAAAAATTCCAACTCTTTGTTTTGAAAACATTTCTGTATTTCTGTATTAACATAATAGTAGAAAGAGTACCATGCTTGTATCTGGACTTCAAAAGGTTTAGCTTTAACCCTGTTAATGGCCCCACATTATTGGTTGATAGAGAATCAAAGTAGATTTACCAATGACTCACGAAATGCTATGGTTCTTAAATATGATTTTTTAATTTATTCAGAAGTAATTCGCGGAATCGTACACTTTTTTACTAGTTATACCAAAAAAGAAAGTGCAGTTGGTTGGATCCAGCTTATTCTTGAAATAAACAACTCGCACACACTCCCTTTCCAAAAAAAATCAATACACCAAGTACTACACTTAGATTTATTGGATTTGTTGCTAAAATATCGGTATTAAACCCGAAACTTCCGGCGGATGGCCAATAACCCAAGGAAAGGAAAGGATCGGTTACATTTTTCATATGATCTCCTCTTTCTGATTCTTATAGATAGATTAATTATCTATATATATATTTTTTTTATTCTAGTATTTTTCTTATTTTTTTATTTTTCGAAATACTACTAAACTAGAATAATAGAATAAAAAATACTATTGATTTAGAAATGTAAATTTATTTATTGATTCTTTGCAATTGGAAATTTCCAATAAGAATGATACTTATTAGATTAGATTAGAATTAGGTATCGGGTCTTCTATTATGTGAGTTTCGAAATATCTCCTTTGTTGCAATACTTCTTTTAAAAAAGAGTTCCATTGAACTAAGGGAAGAAAGCAAATTGTTGTGCCAATTCCTTTTCCCCCAATAAGTCCTTTACATGGGTTGTTGTCTGAACGAAATTGAAATTTGAATATAATTTGAAAAAAGCAAGAGCAGCAAATCCAAGTAAATAAAAAAATAAATATATATATGGACTTTTATTTGTAGGATTAAACAAAGGGATTCGCAAATAAAAGTGCTAATGCCACAACGAGTCCATAAATTGTTAAAGCTTCCATAAAAGCCAGACTAAGCAATAAAGTACCTCGTATTTTTCCCTCTGCCTCCGGTTGTCTCGCGATCCCTTCTACAGCTTGTCCCGCAGCAGTACCTTGACCAACTCCAGGTCCAATAGAAGCCAGCCCTACGGCCAATCCAGCAGCAATAACGGAAGCGGCAGAAATCAGTGGATTCATGATAAATTCCTCGCACCAAAAAAATAAAGAAATAGTTAATGATACAATCAACCAATGAATTATGACTTACTTATTTCATCGATAAAATTTATTCAGTCAAAGTACCTAAGAACCCAGAATTGAAATAATAATATTCGTGAATTATGAGAACTACTTCGATATATGTTTTTTTTTAGTTCCTATTCACGTAATTTTTTGAATTCGTATCACTTTTGTTCTTCCATTTCTTTCGTTTTTCTTTTCTTCCGAATCATTCTTTGAATTCTTTGTTCTTTTTCGTGATTTAAATTCATTCAATATTAAATTCAAAATTACAGACGAACCAGAAGGACTCTCTTTAGAATCCCCATATGAATTCACATTATAGTAGGACAAATTAGATATATCTTTAGTTCATATA